ATCAAATTCAGAAACAAATAGATGGATCCAAAATGAAGATAACTAAACAAGAAAAAAAGAGATCCATCGAAGAAGATATTTTTGCTTCTATTTTTTCGGAAGAGGGAGAGGATTCGTACAAAATCGATGAAACAGAGGAAAAAGACATCTTCCAATTCGAAAAACCTCTTATAAATATTCTTTTCAATTCGAAACTATGGAATCGTCCCATTCGATATATCAAAAAGAATGGATTTGAAAATGCTATAAAAAATGAAATGTCACAATATTTTTTTTATCCATGTCAAAGTGATGGAAAAGAAAAAATATCTTTTACGTACCCACCGAGTTTCTCAACAGTTGTTGAAATGATGCAAAGAAAAATGTCTCTCTTGACAACAGAAAAACTATCTGATGAATTGAATAATTATTGGAGTTCCACTAATGAAAAAAAAAGAAAGAGCCTAAGCAACAAATTTCTTAATAGTGCAAAAACTTTAGATAAGAAATTTGTTTCTATGGATGTAATCGAAAAAAGGATTCGATTGGGTAATGATGAGACTAAAAAAAAACACTTACCTAAAATATATGACCCTTTCTTGAACGGACCCTATCGTGGACGAATCAAAAACAGTTTTTCGCTCTTAATCAAAAATAAAACTTACACAAAAAATGACATTTGGATAAATAAGATTCATGGTATCCTTTTTCATATTAATTATTCAGAACTTGAACAGAAAATGGATATGTTTGATAGAAAATCATTCTCAACTGAAATTCGTTCTATTTTGAACTTAATCAGTCCATTTTCTGGAAAAGGAAAATCAGTATCAAGTTTTAATTTTAAGCGACTTTTTTCATTTCCAAAACATGAACAAATAAGAATTAATTCAGAAGATGAAAAAAAAAAAATGAAATTCTTATTTGACGCAGTTATAATTGATCCGAACGATAAAACTATTGTAAATAGAAAAAAATCGATTGGGATAAAAGAAATCAGGAAAACAGTTTTTCCATCGTCATACAAATTTATTAACGAGTTGGAACAAATCGAAGGAGAAAAGCAAGAGGAAGAAAAGAAAAAAAACAAAGAAAATGAAACCGAGGATTATCAAATTCGTTCAAGAAAATCCAAACGTATAGTGATTTTTATCAATAAGAATTCAAAGAATGACAATACTTCTACCGATAATCAGGATAGTAATAATAAATCGAAAAAAAGGATAGAAGAAGAATTAGCTTTAATACGTTATGTACAACAATCGGATTTTCGTCGAGACATAATAATAGGAGCTATACGCGCTCAAAGACGTAAAACAGTTATTTGGAAACTCTTTCAAGCAAACGCGCATTCTCCTCTTTTTTCGGACAAATTTAAGAAATACTCTTGGTTTTCTTTTACTATTTTGGAGCCAATGAAAATATTTTTTCATTTTAAAAAGGGGATGTGGAAAAACAGAGAATTCAAAATTTCGGATTATGCGGAAGACGAGACAGAAAAAAGGCAGAGGGAAGAGGAGCAAAAAAGAAAAGAATACGACCAAGATGAAGAAAAGCGTATGGAAATAGCAGAAACCTGGGATAGCATTGTATTTGCTCAAGGAGTACGAGGTATTTTATTATTAACCCACACGATTCTTAGAAAATATATTCTATTTCCTTTATTGATAATAACTAAAAATATTCTTCGTATGCTATTCTTTCAAATTCCCGAATGGTCGCAAGATTTAAAAGATTTGAATAGAGAAATACATATTAAATGTACTTATGATGGCGTTCCATTATCAGAAACAGAATTTCCAAAAAACTGGCTATCAGAAGGTATTCAGATAAAGATACTATTTCCCTTTCGTCTGAAACCTTGGCACAGATCGAAGCTACGATCCCCAAAAAAAGAAAAGGATCCAACGAAAACTAAAAAAAAAGCGCAAAAACAAAAAAAAGAAGTAAATTTTTGCTTTTTAAGCACTTGGGGAATGGAAGTTGAATTGCCTTTTGGTTCTCCTATCTCATTTGACTTTTCATTTTTTTTTGATCCTATTTTTAAAGAACTAAAAAAAAGAATTAAAAATTGGAATTGTTTTTTTTTTCTATTTCTAAAAGTTTTAACCGAAAAAAAAAAAAAAATTCTAAATGTTTCAAAAGAAAAAGTAAAATGGATCATGAAAAGGATTCTATTTAGAAAAGAAAAAATTCTAAAAGAAATAAGAAAAAAATTATCAAAAAGAAACCAAATTACTTTATTTGAATTGAGAGAAATCTATGAAGTGAGTGAAACTCAAAAAGATTCAATAATCAGTAATAGTAATCGAATGAGCTACGAATCGTCCATTCCAATTCAATCTATTAATTGGACAAATTTTTCATTGACAGAAAAAAAAATAAAAGATCTGAATGATCGAACAAAGACAATCCTAAAGCAAATAGAAAAAATTACAAAAAATAAGAAAAAGGGGTTTCGAACTCCAGAGATAAATATTAGTTTTAACAAAACACGTTCTGATGATAAAAGAAAAAGATTCGAATCCCCCCAAACTATTTGGTCGATATTAAAAAGAAGAAATATTCGATCAATCCACAAATCATATTTCGTTTTTCTATTTTTCATTGAAAGGATATCTATAGATATCTTTCTATGTATCATTAATATTCCTAGCATGAATGTCCAACTTTTTGTTGAATCAACAAAAAAAATTATTAATAAATACACTTACCATAATGAAGCAAATGAAAAGAGAATTGATAAAACAAATAAAAAGATAATTCCATTTATTTCGATTAGAAAAAAATCAATTTATAATATTGGTAATTCACAGATTTTTTGTGATGTACCCTCTTTCTCACAAGCATATGTATTTTACAAATTATCACAAACCCAAGTTATTGACTTATCTAAATATAAGTTAAGATCTGTTTTTCAATATCCTGGAACATCTATTTTTCTTAAGAATGAAATCAAGGAGTATTTGGGGGGGATACAAGAAATGTGCCAGTCCAAATTAAAACATAAGAAGACTCACAATTCTGTAATGAATCAATGGAAAAATTGGTTAAGGGGTCATTATCAATATGATTTATCTCAGAGTAGATGGTCTATATTAGTATCACAAAAATGGCGAAATAGAATCAATGAATGTCGTATGACTCAAAAAAAAAAAAAAGATTTAAGCAAATGTGATTCATATGAAAAAAACCGATTAATTCTCTACAAAAAACAAGAAGTAAACTTATTAAGAAAAAAAAAAATTAAAAAACAATATAGATATGATCTTTTATCATATAAATCTCTTAATTATGCAGATAAGAAAGACTCATCTCTTTCTCGATATAGATCACCATTTCAAGCCAATAATGACAAAACATTTTCTTATAATTACAGCACGCGTAAACGAAAATTTGTTGATATGGAAGATGATATCCCTATCAAGGATTATATAGGGGAAGATGGTATTATAGATATGGAAAAAAACCTGGATAGACAGTATTTTGATTGGAGACTTCTGAATTTTGATCTTAGAAATAAGATGGATATTGAGGCTTGGATTGATACCGATTATTATCTTATGATTCACCAAGAAATCAACCCGTCCAATCAAAAAAAAAACTTTTTTGATTGGATGGGAATGAATGTAGAAATACTAAATCATTCCATATCGAATCTGGAACTTTGGTTCTTCTCAAAATTTGTAAAATTTTTTAAAACATATATAAGTAAACCATGGATCATACCAATCAAATTCCTTTTTTTCAATTTTAATGTAAAAAAAAATGATAATGAAAATAAAAGTATCACCAGAAAGAAAAAAATAGATATTTTTAGACCATCATTACAAAAAATAAAATACAAGAACAATAGAGAAGAACTAAATTTCTTACTAAGAAGGTATTTGCGTTTTCAATTGAAATGGAATAATTGTTTAGATGAAAAAATAATGAATAATATCGAAATATATTGTCTCTTGCTTAGACTGACAAATCTAAAAGACGTTGCTATTTCCTCGATTCAAAAAGGAGATCTAGGTCTAGATATTATGATGATTCAGGATTTACTCCTTCCACAATTGATGAAAAATAACGGAACATTTGTTGTCGAACCAGTTCGTCTGTCTATAAAAAACAATGGACAATTTTTTATGTATCAAACCATAGGCGTTTCATTAATTCATAAAAGTAAGCACAAATTTCAATTCCATCAAAGATACCCAGAAAAAAGCTATGTTGATAAGACGAATTTTGATGAACCCATTACAAGACATCAAAAGATGACTGAAAATAAAGAAAAAAATCATTATGATTTGCTTGTTCCTGAAAATATTTTATCCTCTAGACGTCGTAGAGAATTGAGAATTCTAATTTGTTTCAATTCTGGGAATCGAAGTGGTATGCATCAAAATACGGCATTTTACAATGGGAATAAAGTAAATAATTTCGGTCAAGTTTTTGCTAAAAGGAAATATCTTGATAGAGATAAAAAAAAACTAATTTATTTGAAATTATTTCTTTGGCCAAATTTTCGCGTAGAAGATTTAGTTTGTATGAATCGATATTGGTTTGATACCAATAATGGCAGCCGTTTCAGTATGGTAAGGATCCATATGTATCCGCGATTGAAAATTCGTTAATCTATATTTTCATTTCTTCTCTTTCTCGTAACATATCTGGTCTGCGAAGACAAATAAATACACACACGCATTGTCTTCCATTACCCTCTATTCGGAGGCATGATCCTAATTGAATGATGTATCCATTCGATCTAGAAATGAATCAAACAAAATCTTATTAATTTTTTTTATTTAAAAAAAAAAATTTGTATTTTCTAAATGCATAAACATTGAATTGAATTGATTAATAACAAGAAATTCTATTTGAAAAAAAAAAATTAGGAATTCTTAAGGAAATTAAGATTATTATATAGAGCAAATTCAAAAAAATAGTGTCATTATTACTGATAAAAAAAAAAAATATCTATCTATCTATATCTATCTAGATAGGTATATAAAAAAAAAGAGGAGAGGAAAGCTTTTGTTTTATGGTAAAAAATTCATTTAGATTAGTTATTTCACAAGAAAAAAAAGAAGAAAATCCGGGATCGGTTGAATTTCAAGTATTCAATTTCACCAATAAGATACGAAGACTTACTTCACATTTGAAATTGCACAGAAAAGACTACTTATCTCAAAGAGGTTTACGTAAAATTCTGGTAAAACGCGAACGACTATTGTCTTATTTGTCAAAGAAAAATGGAATACGTTATAAAAAATTAATTAATTAGTTGGATATTTGGGAGTCACAAACTCGTTAATTTGAAGAATCATTTTTTATTATTCGATTTATTAGATCTTGAATTTTAATGAACTTATTTTTGTTTTAAGCAATTCAATGAATCGAGGAAAAACCTATGAATGCCCCAGCTACAAGAAAAGACCTCATGATAGTCAATATGGGTCCTCAACACCCATCAATGCACGGTGTTCTTCGACTCATTGTTACTCTAGATGGTGAAGATGTTATTGATTGTGAACCAATATTGGGTTATTTACACAGAGGGATGGAAAAAATTGCAGAAAACCGAACAATTATACAATATCTGCCTTATGTAACACGTTGGGATTATTTAGCTACTATGTTCCCCGAAGCAATAACCGTAAATGGACCGGAGCAGTTAGGAAATATTCAAGTACCAAAAAGAGCCAGCTATATCCGAGTAATTATGTTGGAGTTGAGTCGTATAGCTTCTCACCTCCTATGGCTTGGACCTTTTATGGCAGATATTGGTGCACAAACTCCTTTCTTCTATATTTTCAGAGAAAGAGAATTAATATATGATCTATTCGAAGCTGCCACCGGTATGAGAATGATGCATAATTATTTTCGTATCGGAGGAGTAGCGGCTGATCTACCTCATGGCTGGATAGATAAATGTTTTGATTTCTGCGATTCTTTTTTAACAGGGGTTGTTGAATATCAAAAACTTATTACGCAAAATCCTATTTTTTTAGAACGAGTTGAAGGAGTAGGCATTATTGGTGGAGAGGAAGTAAAAAATTGGGGTTTATCAGGACCAATGCTTCGGGCTTCCGGAATAGAATGGGATCTTCGTAAAGTTGATCATTATGAGTGTTACGACGAATTGGATTGGGAAGTTCAATGGCAAAAAGAAGGAGATTCATTAGCCCGTTATTTAGTCCGAATTGGTGAAATGACGGAATCCATAAAAATTATTCAACAGGCTCTGGAAGGAATTCCCGGCGGGCCATATGAGAATTTAGAATTACGCTGCTTTGATTTTGATAGGGAAAAGTATCCAGACTGGAATGATTTTGAATATCGATTCATTAGTAAAAAACCTTCTCCGATTTTTGAATTGCCGAAACAAGAACTTTATGTGAGAGTTGAAGCACCAAAGGGAGAATTAGGAATTTTTCTAATAGGGGATAAGAATGGTTTTCCTTGGAGGTGGAAAATTCGTCCACCAGGTTTTATCAATTTGCAAATTCTTCCTCAGTTAGTTAAAAGAATGAAATTGGCTGATATTATGACGATACTAGGTAGCATAGATATCATTATGGGAGAAGTTGATCGTTGAAATGATAATTTATACAACAGAAGTACAAGATATCAATTCTTTTTCCAGATTGGAATCTTTAAAAGAGGTCTATGGAATTCTATGGGTACTTGTCCCTATTTTTACTCTTGTATTGGGAATCACAATAGGTGTACTAGTGATTGTATGGCTAGAAAGAGAAATATCCGCAGGGATCCAACAGCGTATTGGACCTGAATACGCCGGTCCTTTGGGAGTTCTTCAAGCTATAGCCGATGGAACAAAACTACTTTTCAAAGAGAATCTTCTTCCATCTAGGGAGAATATTCGTTTATTCAGTATCGGACCAGCCATATCATTCATATCAATTCTAGTAAGCTATTCAGTAATTCCTTTTGGCTATAACTTTATTTTAGCTGATCTTAATATGGGTGTTTTTTTATGGATTGCTATTTTGAGTATTGCTCCCGTTGGACTTCTTATGTCCGGATATGGATCAAATAATAAATATTCCTTTTTGGGTGGTCTACGGGCTGCTGCTCAATCGATTAGTTATGAAATACCATTAACTCTATGTGTGTTATCAATATCTCTACGTGCGATTCGTTGAGACAGAAACTTTTCCATGCTCCTTTTTTCTAGGTTTTATAGGAAAGAAAAAGAAGTAGAATAAATTGAATAGATATCTTCATTTTTTTATTCATTATTATTATTATTCGGAGTTCGGATTGATGAACTAAATCGGATAGTTAGATGGGTGAAATAAAACAGCTTGTATTGAATTTGAATTTTTTTTAATTTGCAGTCAAAATATTGAGTCTCATTTTCTATGTATTAAGAATAAAATGAAGTGGAAAAAAATGGAAGGGGCCATTTCCCCCAAGATTGGTTGTTTTCGTCATCCTATCTTGAAGCGGTCTCCAAAGACCAAGACCAACTTTATTGAGTTTTCACTATCATTTGTATGAATTACCATACATGTATTACGATAAATAAAGGAGTAGGGGATTGATAAAAAATAAAATGATTGGATAGTTAGAAACACCAAGATACACAAAGGATTAGTAATAGAGATTATGTAAATTATATTATCCAAAAGAGTATTTCTGCAGAATCTAAAAAGAATACTAATTGGGGCTTAAAATTGGTAGAAATAATCAGGCAGTACTCCCCACAATTCCGGTCCAAAGTATAGGCTACTATCCACCGATTAAATAAATATGACTATCAGGAACGAAATAATCCTTTAAATTTTTTTTAAGTCCTCCTTTTGTACATAAAAAATAAAACAAAACTAAGAAGGAAAAAAAAGAAAGAATCCATTAATATAATCCAATTCCAATAAGCAATAAACAAACAGGGATACCTTTCTTTTTATTCTTTCTTATATCCATATTTCATGGAGATATAATTCATATCTTAATTCATATTCTTTTTTGTAATCGAAAAGGATAAGTTATTAATAAATTAAAGGAGTATTTTATTGAAGAATTAAGTTATTACTCAACAAATTCCATTTTTAGGGGATAAGATCAATTCAGACGTACCTTTTTCTTTTTATTTCATTTTTTTCTATTTTTTTTTTTTATTATTATTATAATTCGAACAGACAGAATTCAATTGGTTTAATTCAGGACCGTTCAATAAAAATGAAGCCCACCTATCTTAGGGATATATCAAGAGAAATAAACGGTGCCGTCCTTAGATTTATTTATGGCCTTCGAGGAGCCGTATGAGATGAAAATCTCATGTACGGTTCTGTAATAGCGATGGGAACAGTAATGTTATCACCGACTATGATTATCTAACAGTTTAAGTACAGTTGATATAGTGGATTCGCAATCCAAATATGGTTTTTGGGGGTGGAATTTATGGCGTCAACCTATAGGTTTTATTGTTTTTCTAATTTGTTCGCTAGCGGAATGTGAAAGATTACCTTTTGATTTACCAGAAGCAGAAGAAGAATTAGTAGCCGGTTATCAAACCGAATATTCGGGTATAAGATTTGGTTTATTTTATGTTGCTTCCTATTTAAACCTATTAGTTTCTTCATTATTTCTAACGGTTCTTTACTTAGGCGGTTGGAATACCCCTACCTCGTACATATTCGTTTCTGAACTTTTTGAAATAAATAAAGCGTGTGGAGTTTTTGGAACTACAATTGGTATCTTTATTACATTAGCTAAAACTTATTTCTTCTTGTTCATTTCTATCACAACAAGATGGACTTTACCTAGACTAAGAATGGACCAATTATTAAATCTTGGATGGAAATTTCTTTTACCTATTTCTCTCGGTAATCTATTATTAACAACTTCGTCTCAACTGCTTTCACTGTAAAAAATGAATATTCTATATTGATAACTTGTCTCAAACAAGAGAAAGAAACAAAATAAAGTTATTCCTAGATATTCACGATATGTTCCTTATGGTAACTGAGTTCATGAATTATGGTCAACAAACAGTACGAGCTGCAAGGTATATTGGTCAAAGTTTTATGATTACCCTATCCCATGCAAATCGTTTCCCTGTAACTATTCAATATCCTTATGAAAAATTAATCACATCGGAGCGTTTCCGCGGTCGAATCCATTTTGAATTTGATAAATGCATTGCTTGTGAAGTATGTGTTCGTGTATGTCCTATGGATCTACCTGTTGTTGATTGGAAACTGGAAACTTCTATTCGAAAGAAACGATTGCTTAATTACAGTATTGATTTCGGGATCTGTATATTTTGTGGTAATTGCGTTGAGTATTGTCCAACAAATTGTTTATCAATGACTGAAGAATATGAACTTTCTACTTATGATCGTCACGAATTGAATTATAATCAAATTTATTTGGGCCGTTTACCAATGTCAGTAATTGACGATTATACAATTCGAACTATTTTAAACTCACCTCAATTCAAATAAAAATGAAATAATCATAAAAAATAATATAAATTCCAATTATATAAAAATAATATAAATTCAAATTATATAATTATATATAAATTATATATATATTATATATAAGAATATAAGAAAATATAAAATAATCTAATGGATTCTATATAATTTAAAAAATGAAATCATCGAAATAATGATATATTTAAATAATGATATATTTTTAATATATCAAATCAATATATTATAGGAAGAAAATATTAAAATATTCAAAAATTAAATAAATATAGATAAATAGAATTAAATAGAATAAATATTATTATAATAATCTCGAAATGTAAATCTATTTGTAATTTTTTCCAAAAATAGAATTCTAGAATAAATATATACTATATAGAGAGAATAAATATATACTATATAGAGAGAGAGTATAGAGTATAGCTTCTAACTACTCTTTCATATAAAGAATGAGATTCTTACTCGAATTGTACCTATATCAACTCACACTCCTTAGGAGTTAATTCAATTAGTAATTTAGTATATCAATTTTTTTCCTGGTCGTATCAATAAGGTCATGAAATTTCGATTTATTTATTTCTTATTTTCCATATAATGGATTTGCCTGAACCGATACATGATTTTCTTTTACTCTTTCTAGGATCAGTTCTTGTATTAGGAAGTATAGGAGTAGTATTATTTACCAACCCAATTTTTTCTGCCTTTTCGTTGGGACTCGTTCTTGTTTGTATATCTTTATTCTATATTTTATCAAACTCCCATTTTGTAGCTGCGACACAGCTACTTATTTACGTAGGAGCTATAAATGTTTTAATCATATTTGCTGTGATGTTCATGAAAGGTTCAGAATATTCCCACAATTTGGATTTTGGGACCGTTGGGGACGGAGTTACTTTGATGATTTGTATAAGTATTTTTGTTTCACTAATGACTACTATTCCAGATACATCATGGTACGGGATTATTTGGACTACAAGATCCAATCAGATTATCGAACAAGATTTGATAAGTAATAGTCAACAAATTGGAATTCATTTATCAACAGATTTTTTTCTTCCATTTGAACTCATTTCAATAATTCTTTTAGCTGGTTTGATAGGTGCAATTGTCGTGGCCCGACAGTAATAAATCTTTAGAACTATCAACAGCAATTCAAATTCCATTTTGCTCTATCTTATCCTATCCATTTCCTTTCAATTATATGTGAAGGGGAAAGATTGTTTCTGTTTAAAATCATTTTTTTATTCGATTTAATGTATTCTATTCTTTTGATTTTGTTCGATTCTCTAGTCAATCGAATCCGTTGATTGAATTGTTGTTCATATTGAAATGAATCGAAATTTATAAGGAGTTGGTCAATGATGCTCGAACATGTACTTGTTTTGAGTGCCTATTTATTTTCTATCGGTATCTATGGATTGATCACGAGCCAAAATATGGTTAGAGCCCTTATGTGTCTTGAACTTATACTAAATGCGGTTAATATGAATTTCGTAACATTTTCTGATTTTTTTGATAGTCGTCAATTAAAAGGAAATATTTTTTCAATTTTTGTTATAGCTATTGCAGCCGCTGAAGCAGCTATCGGACCAGCTATTGTTTCATCAATTTATCGTAACAGAAAATCAACTCGTATCAATCAATCGAATTTGTTGAATAAATAAATGAATAAAAAAAAAAAAAAAAATAGTATGAATCATAAACATTATAGAATATTAAATCATAAACATTATAGAATATTAAAAGTAGAATATGAATATTCATCAATTCCCAATTAACATGTATGATACATAACGTATGATCATGTTTGCAAAAATGTAAGAAATCAAAGTATCTTGGCCCTATTTTAGGAACTTGATCCAGAAGTAGATTGATTGGAAAACGTCTGGTAAATCGTTGATTCATCTGGTGTATAAATATATGATTCATTTAAAAGTTTTACTAGATCGAAAATTTCTGATGTTCAAAAACTAATAGACCCAATGTCACATTCAGTAAAGATTTATGATACCTGTATAGGATGTACTCAATGTGTCCGAGCTTGTCCGACAGATGTATTAGAAATGATACCTTGGGACGGATGTAAAGCTAAGCAAATTGCTTCTGCTCCAAGAACAGAGGATTGTGTCGGCTGTAAAAGATGTGAATCTGCCTGTCCGACGGATTTCTTGAGTGTTCGAGTTTATTTATGGCATGAAACAACTAGAAGCATGGGTCTAGCTTATTGATTGATACGTTTCAAAAAACCCCACACGAATACGTTTTTTTACTGACAAAAACCCGTGCTCAAAACATAAAAAATAAAAAGTCGTTTTGAGCACGGGTTTTCTGGCCCAAGTGTATCTTATTTTTACCACGAATTTTTTTCCTTGGTTAACAATAATTGTAGTTTTGCCAATATCCGCGGGTTCCTTAATCTTCTTATTTCCTCATAGAGGAAATAAGGTAATTCGCTGGTATACTATTTGTATATGCTTAATAGATCTACTTTTAACAACCTATGCATTCTGTTATCATTTCGAATTGGACGATCCATTAATGCAACTGACAGATAATTATAAATGGATAAATTTTTTTTATTTTTATTGGAGATTCGGAATAGATGGACTCTCTATCGGACCGATTTTACTCACGGGATTTATCACCACTTTAGCGACTTTAGCGGCTCAGCCGGTTACTCGGGAATCCAAATTATTCCATTTTCTGATGTTAGCAATGTATAGCGGTCAAATAGGATCATTTTCTTCTCGAGACATTTTACTTTTTTTCATCATGTGGGAAGTAGAATTAATTCCTGTTTATCTACTTTTATCCATGTGGGGAGGAAAGAAACGTTTATATTCAGCTACAAAGTTCATTTTGTACACTGCAGGAAGTTCTGTTTTTTTATTAATGGGAGTTCTAGGTATCGGTTTATATGGTTCCAATGAACCAGCATTTAATTTGGAAACATCAGCTAATCAATCATATCCTTTAGCACTGGAAACAATATTCTATATTGGATTTCTTATTGCTTTTGCTGTAAAATCGCCGATTATACCCTTACATACATGGTTACCAGACACCCATGGAGAAGCACATTACAGTACTTGTATGCTTTTAGCCGGAATTTTATTAAAAATGGGAGCGTATGGATTGGTTCGAATTAATATGGAATTATTACCCCACGCTCATTCTATATTCTCTCCCGGATTAATGATATTAGGTGCAATTCAAATAATCTATGCTTCTTCAACATCTCTTGGTCAACGTAATTTAAAAAAAAGAATAGCTTATTCCTCTGTATCTCATATGGGTTTCATAATTATAGGAATTGGTTCGATAAGCGATACGGGACTCAATGGAGCCATTTTACAAATAATCTCGCATGGGTTTATTGGCGCTGCGCTTTTTTTCTTGGCAGGAACGAGTTATGATAGAATACGTCTTCTTTATCTCGACGAAATGGGTGGAATGGCTATCCCACTGCCAAAAATATTCACGGTGTTCAGTATCTTATCGATGGCTTCCCTTGCATTGCCAGGCATGAGCGGTTTTGTTGCAGAATTGATAGTCTTTTTTGGAATAATTACGAGTCAAAAATCTCTTTTAATGACAAAAATACTAATGACTTTTGTAACGGCCATTGGAATGATATTAACTCCTATTTATTCATTATCTATGTTACGCCAGATGTTCTATGGATACACGCTTTTTAATACACCAAACCCTTCTTTTTTTGATTCTGGGCCGCGAGAGTTATTTATTTCGATTTCGATCCTTCTACCTGTAATAGGTATTGGTATTTATCCGGATTTTATTTTCTCATTATCAGTTGACAAAGTCGAAGCTATTCTATCGAATTTTTTATAGAAAGTTTTCATGAAATAAAAAAAAAAGATTTCTTGCTCTTTTTTTTTAATAGTGTCCATTATACAATGAAAAAAGAAATCTTTTTCTTCTATCATCTTAACTTACAAAAAGGAATTGTAACCAGATGTCTTTGATGTTTGGGAAAACCCCTTGAATCACTACATTAGTGGATTCTAAGGGGTTCTCGACGGTTTATGTGAAGTTTTATTATATGCTTACTATGTTTGTATTTGTCAGACCCCTTCTTTATTCAATTCACTTAAACTCAATTTGATGTAAATGAACCATAACTATGTAATCCTATTCCTAATAGATTGATCCCAAAATAACATACCCAAATTATAAGAAAGCCCATACAGGCTACTATTGAAGAATTTACACCTTCCAATTTTTTTCTAGTATGTAAAAAAATCGCGAATATTGTCCAAGTAATAAACGCCCAAGTTTCCTTTGGATCCCAATTCCAATAGGATCCCCATGCCTCATTAGCCCATACTGCTCCTGAAAGAATACCTATGGTTAAAAAGATAAACCCTAGACTAATAATACGATGACTCCAACGATCCAATTGTTGAATAAATTGGGACCTGTAATAATTTCGAAAAGAAAGAAAAGAAGTGTTTCGTAAAATATTATTTCTCTTGTTCAGGTATTTGATCTCAGCAAAAGAAAATGACTCATTTAAAAAAGAAAAATTATTGCTATTACTAATAATCCTTATGCCTTTTCGAAATGTAATGACTAAAAGAGCTACTGATAATAATGAGCCACATAAAAGAGCTGCATAGCCTAATACCATCATACTTACATGCATCATTAACCAATGGGATTGGAGAGCGGGTACTAATATTGTGGATTGATGCATTTTGATTAAAAGACCCGAAGTAGCAAAGCCTTGAGTCAAAATAACACTTGGTGCAATTACTGTGCTAAAATGGTTTTTGTGTTTTTTAAAAGTAAAAGACGGAATCATATTCAAAATGGAAAAACTCCATGAAAGAAAGATTAATGATTCATATAAATCACTTAATGGTAAATGCCCCGAAAAAATCCAACGAGTAACTAATAATCCTGTTATACAGAAAAAAGTTACTATCATGCCTTTTCCCAACGAATCATATAGTCCTACGATTTCATTGAGTGATAAGTTTATCAAATGAATTGCAATTACAATTGATACGACCGAAAATGATATATGAGTTAATATATGCTCTAAAGTTGAAAATATCATAAATAAATAAAATAAAAAAGGGTCCACTAATTATAGGAATGGAAATCGGGAATGGAATTCATTCTAGGACTTACTCTTTTCGAAGATAAGATGCCATGCCGCCACTCGGACTCGAACCGAGATGCTCTAGCACTGCTTCCTAAGAGCAGCGTGTCTACCGATTTCACCATAGCGGCTTGCTCGAAATCATACTAATGTATTTTTAGTAAATCGTCGAGATTGAAAGAGTCAATTCAAATGCAATACAATATTTGTTTAGTAAACATAAAAATGGAAACATGAAATAATTTAAATTTTTTGAAGATTTGAATATTCCAATTACAATAAAAATGATTATTATCATTCGTTTTTCGTTTCGAGTGTCAGTTTTATTTAAGTTAAGTTAGTAATGGGAGTGGGCTTTTTCATAGTTTATCCTTTCTCAAAATGGCACCGTTGTAACTAGATCTAAACAGTTCTGACTTCAACCTCTGAAACACAAAATTTGCTTTCTCTTTTGTGTTTTTAAATGATTCATTTATTTTTATTTTTTATTTTAAGATCCATTTTGGGGCATTAAAATTTTTAAATTATTATCTGCAATAAACCAATAAAAGGGAAGGGTGACTTTTCAATTGGGTTAAAAAAAGAGGGTATATATAATATAAATGAGGGTATATATATAATATAAATATATATAGCTAGTTAATATGGTTAGTGATAGTAATTTAGAGATATAGTAATTTAGAGAATAGAATATAGTACTTCAAAAATTTACAAAAACAAGTTTGAAATCAATTCGTTCCAATGCCCAATAATGTGTCCCATTTCCATTTTCATTTCTTTTTTTTACTAATTAATAAATTACTAAAGATTTTCTATCTACTTAGTATACTAATACTAAAAAAACAAGACAAAAAAACTTTTTTATTGATTATTTGGTCGATAGGAAAATGAAACTCTTCATTCCAAAAATGAGAAAACATACTTCAAAAAGTTGAAATTTTGTTATGTTTATTCTTTTTTTGTTGTTTCAAAAACCAGTACCATTCTTTCTATATAGAATATATTTCTATATAGAATATATTTCTATATAGAATATAGATATCTATCTATATACAATATAAATATCTATAAAGAAATCGATTATAAATCTATAGCTATAGAAAAAAAAATTATATATTTATAGAAAAACGAAATAAAATTGGAAAAGAATAAACGAAATTAATCTGTTCTTCGAGTCCGGCTAAATTCAGAGATTACTCCAATATTTGTATTTGTTGCACAAAAAAGCTTTTTGAGTTCCCCGTAGAAAGAGATGTGGCTAAGGAAAAAGATTTCAATGTTGTACAATATCCCTTTTTTTTCCAAATATTTTTACGAATCCGTTTTTTTGATATAGAAGTACGTTTTTTTGGAACTGCCATTCAAAAAATTATACTATTTTTTTCATTACTATAGTTCATGTGAAAGACATCTATTGTTCAAAATGAATTGTTCTTTAATTAGACCTATATCTATCCACTTTTTTTTAGGTTACATTCCCTTCATAAAAAAAATATGCATATGGAAAAATCACATAGTCTTTTTGTTTCTAGTCTTTTTATTTTTTGTTCCTAATAATATTTTATGTAATTCTTACAAAAAAAAGAAGACTGTCTGTCTGGTTATATCTATGTCTATTTTCGTCGTACTCCATTTATACATCGAAAAAAATAAATCGAAAAAGTTTAAGAAATCAACCTTTATCCTGCTTAAAAATGAATTGCTCAAACTCGAAGAAAGAGTGTGCCTAATTTCCATTTTCAAATGGAATCAGACCGGTCGTTAATCTATTAAAAGATACATTCTTTTTAAATTAAAAAGAATGTATCTTACTTTTTCTCTGCTATGTAAAGTAAACTCTTGAATATCATAATCTTTTTTACAAACTTAGATGTGTTTTATTGTAACGGGAAATAATCAATTAGTTCAAAAATGAACTAAAATTTTTCGAAATAAACAAACTCAATAAATTTTAATTTTTTTGAGAGGGATTCATATCAAAATAAACTAATTTTTTGGTGTAATTTTTTCTATTCACTCTAACTCTATGAGGTGTAAATTATTGTAATATATAATAATTCATTTTATTTTTTATAAATTTATAAATATTTTTCTTTTTTATTAATATTACTAACTAATATTAATATTACTAACTAAAAATATTAATATTACTAACTAAAAAACCAAAAAATTTTCTTTTTTACTAAGAATTTGGTCATATCATTTGACTCATTTTCACTTCGTGCTTTGCAATATTGGATTGAAGTTATTGTACAAAGATTCAAAATAATTAAAAATAGATAATTCTGTTTAAGTTTTGTATATCTTAATTTTTCTTTTATTAACTGAACCTTTCAAACGAGCTAAAACCGGCGAATAAGAAACAAAACTCATTAAGATTAAGAATAAAAAGATTTTTTGTATTTTTTTGTATGGAATATACGTATCAATATTTGTGGATTATACCTTTCATTCCACTTCTAGTTCCTATGTTAATAGGAATGGGACTTCTCCTTTTTCCGAAGGCAACAAAAAATCTTCGCCGTGTGTGGGCTTTTCCTAGTGTTTTATTGTTAAGTATAGTTATGATTTTTTCGATCGATTTGTCTATTCATCAAATAAATACCAGTTCTATCTATCAATATGTATGGTCTTGGACTATCAATAATGATCTTTCTTTAGAGTTTGGCCACTTGATTGATTCACTTACTTCTATTATGTCAATATTAATCACTACTGTTGGAATTTTGGTTCTTATTTATAGTGACAATTATATGTCTCATGATCAAGGATATTGGAGATTTTTTGCTTATATAAGTTTTTTTAATACTTCAATGTTGGGATTGGTTACCAGTTCGAATTTGATACAAATTTATATCTTTTGGGAATTCGTTGGAATGTGTTCTTATTTTTTAATAGGTTTTTGGTTCACACGCCCTATCTCGGCAAATGCTTGTCAAAAAGCGTTTCTAACTAATCGTGTAGGAGATTTTGGTTTATTATTAGGAATTTTAGGTCTTTACTGGATAACGGGTAGTTTGGAATTTCGGGATTTGTTTGAAATATTCAAAAACTTGATTTCAAATAATGAGGCAAATCTTTTATTTATTACTTTGTATGCCTTCCTATTATTTGCCGGTTCAGTTGCTAAATCTGCCCAATTTCCCCTTCATGTATGGTTACCGGATGCTATGGAAGGGCCCACCCCTATTTCGGCTCTTATACATGCTGCTACTATGGTAGCGGCGGGAATTTTTCTTGTAGCCCGGTTTCTTCCTCTTTTCATAGTTCTACCTTACATAATGAATGGAATAACTTTGATAGGTATAATAACGCTAGTATTAGGGGCTACTTTAGCTCTTGCTCAAACGGATATTAAGAGAGGTTTGGCTTATTCTACAATGTCTCAATTGGGTTATATGATGTTAGCTCTAGGTATGGGTTCTTATCGAGCCGCTTTATTTCATTTGATTACTCATGCTTATTCAAAAGCGTTGTTGTTTTTAGGATCTGGATCGATTATTCATTCAATGGAAACTATTGTTGGATATTATCCAGATAAAAGTCAAAATATGGTTCTTATGGGCGGTTTAACAAAACATGTACCAATTACAAAAACAGCTTTTTTAGTGGGTACACTTTCTCTTTGTGGTATTCCACCCTTTGCTTGTTTTTGGTCCAAAGATAAAATTATTAATGATATTTGGTTGTATTCACCAATGTTCGCAATAATAGCTTGTTCAACAGCAGGATTAACCGCATTTTATATGTTTCGGATCTATTTACTTGTTTTTGAGGGACATTTCAATGTTCATTTTAAAAATTACAATGGAAAAAAAACTAGCTCATCCTATTCAATATCTTGCTGGGGTAAAGAAGGTCAATTAATAATGAATAATAATGAAAGGGCTTCTTTTTTTTGTAAGAAGACACACCCATATCGAATTGATCGAAATGTAAAAAAAATAATGCGACCTTTTATTCTTATTCCCTATTTTGGCACTAACAAAACCTTTTCGTATTCCAACGAATCAGACAATACTATGCTATTTTCTATGCTTGTATTAGTACTATTTACTTTGTTCCTTGGAGCTATAGGAATTTCTTTCAATCAAGAGGGAGTAGGTTTTGATATATTATCAAGAATGTTAATTCCGTCTCTAAACCCTTTACATCCAAATTTAAACAATTCTGTAGATTGGTATGAATTTGGGACAAATGCAACTTTTTCGGTCAGTATAGCATTTTACGGAATATTTATAGCAGCTTTTTTCTATAATCCGGTTTATTCATCTTTACAAAATTTGAACTTACTTAATTTATTTGCTAAAAATGTTCCTAAAAAAATTATTGTAGAGAAAATAGTAAATGTGATATATGATTGGTCATATAATCGCGGTTACATAGATTCTTTTTATGAAATCTACTTGATTGGGGGTGTAAGAAGATTAACTAAAGGAAATTATTTTTTTGATAGACGAGTAATTGATGGAATTCCAAATGCGATCGGTCTTACAAATTTTTTGCTAGGAGAGATTATCAAATATGTGGGGGGTGGCAGAGTTTCTTCCTATATTTTATTGTACTTTTTTTATGTATTAATTTTGTTAGTAATTTACTACTTTTCGTCTTTTGTTTTAATGTTTTAAAAAATTTCTAAGTTCCATTTTCATATTAATTATTCAGAACTTTAAATTACCATTTAAATTAATTTATTAAATATTAATTAATTTTAATGTATTTACTCAATTTAAATCTAATAAGGCTATTCGATTTTTGAGATTTAATAGAAAAATTTTTTTGTATCCATACTAATACCAAACTAATCCATTTCATAATCAAAATCTGACCAATTAACCAACTAACAAAACTACTTGTTAGGAATAAAATTTGTTTGTTGCCGAGAAACATATAAATGTTGACTAATCTGACTAACATTGAACTTGGTAAAAAGAAATAATTCAATAATAATAAAATAAGATTATTTAGGAATACTCGTTGAATGCTAAAATTACGCATTGAATTTTTCCTAGTGGATCCGTAAGAAAAGTGTTTGTTATTATTGCAAAAGAAATTAAAAAAAAGATACGGTAGAGCTATGACAGTTATTGTATGAGGTCTACCCAATGCTAGATGCAAAGGCGCATAATAGATCGATATGAGCATCATGAGCTGTCCCGTAATAAAACCAGTTGTTGCTGATACTTTCTTCTCGGTTCCTTCTTCTCCTTCTTCCATAACCTGAGCTCCGAGAAGGAAGAGATAAGAGGGCCCTATGGAGAATGTGGTCAGAAATCCATAATAGAGTCCGACCACAACGACCGAATTCATTATCTTCATGCATAAGGCTACTAGATTATCTAGTATAAAAGATTGAAAAATCATCACAAACCTCCCCTTTTCTTTTCTATTGCAATTTCTGGATTATTATATGATGATTTTTCAACTTTCCATATATATAT